GAATATTAGAATATTAGAATAAAAAAAAGAAAATAATAAACAGAGTGTTCTTATTCAAAACGCCCTGTGATTTTCAACCAATTCTGTGCTTCAATATAATTCCCAGGGGTAAGGGCTATAGCTTGTTTCCAATATTCAGCGGCTTGATCAAACCAAGATTCCGCAATTTCAGAATCTCCCTGTCGAATGGCCTGTTCTCCGCGGTCGGAATAGGTGAGTAAATTCCTTCCCTTAGAACCGTACTTGAGAGTTTCCTGACTCATACGGCTCAACAGTCAATTCTTTTTATCTTCCATTTTTTTCTGGAGTTAAGAACAAGAAAAGAGGTTAATTACATGAGTTTCAAACTTGAATTTGGATTAATAATTTAATCCTTTGTTTTTCGTTTTATCTTTTTTCCTACCTTCCGAAGAATAAAGCATCGACATTAACACTAATGCTCGTTCTTATTGAAATTTTCTGAAAGGTAACTATCTCGATTTCATATATCATATACTTTCATATATGATATATCAATTTCTATAGAATCTTTGAGAAAGACTTTTCTTCATAAGAAAAGACTTACTATCTTTGGGATCTGATACTACACCGCTGCTCACAACCTTAGGGGATCAACTTTATTACATAAGTAGATTCCTAATCTATCATCATATAAGTAAGCAGTTCTTGTTGTATCGGCCAAAAACCTTGTTAATTGATCTTTACGGTGCTTCCTCTATCAATTAGATCTTTTATCCATAGAAAATAAAGTATCTAGGCATATATATTCTATTTCTTCATATTTTGACTTCTATGAAGTTTCTGTCTTTGCTACAGCTCATAAAAATCGTTGTTTCGAACGATATATATATGTAGAAAGCCTATTTTTTTGTCTAGTATTTATTTTTTTATTAGTATTAGTGGAGTTGTTCGTTCTTTTCTTTTTTTCTATAGTGGAGATAGTCGCACGTAATGACAGATCACGGCCATATTGTTAAAAGCTTGAGGTAAGAAAGGGTTTCGTTCGAGTGCCCTAAAATAGTATTCCAAAGCTTTTGTATGTTCTCCGTTACTTGTGTGTATAAGGCCTATGTTATAAAGTATATAACTTCGATCATAGGGATCAATTTCCAGTCGCATAGCCTCATAATAATTCTGTAAAGCTTCCGCATAATTTCCTTCAGATTGAGCCGACATCCGTTACGGTCGTCATTCGGTTCAAAGAATCTCCGTTCCAGAACCGTACGTGAGATTTTCATCTCATACGGCTCCTCCTTTATGTGTATAATGATAAACATCCATGGAATCAAATCCAAAAAGATTGCAATATTCTCATTATCAACTTAGCGGGACTAGTATTTTTACACGAAATCTCTAGCCAACCTTCGTGTAAAGGATCTTTTATGAACATCAAGTATGTTATTACTGGATAAATAGTCACTTCAACAATTTCTTTGTCCTCAACGCTGCTAAATTTCCCGGAATTAGTCACTTCAACAGTCTTCGATGGTTATATGGGTATCCAAAATACGAACGAGATGGATGTTTATTGTCCCAACCATTCTAGTTAGTCCCGATCCCGATAAGAAAGGAAGGATTTATTTTTTTTTACAAAGTTTTCTAGTGTTGTTGATTCCTAAGCGTAGTGCTTCTTCCCCCATGCCGCCTATTGGTACTAGTGGAGTAGGATTAACCTAACCCCATAGGTATAGGTATAACCTTTCGCTTAATACTATAAACCTAAAATTGAAGCATATGAGGCTGCATTAATCGGAAATACACGACAGAAGGGATTAATTGTTTTATTTCCAAACTTCACCTTCAGCAAGCGTAGGTTTTTTTTTCAAAATTTTTTTCTTTCTCTAGACTGAGATCGGTAAAAAAAAAAATAATCAAATCGCACCATCTCTGTAATAAGTGAATGCCTCTTTTTCTCCAGAAGTTGTCGGAATTATTCGTAATAAGATATTGGCTACAATGGTAAAGGTCTTATCAATAAAATTTCCATTTATCCGAGATCTAGTCATAGGTAGCAATCCATTCTAAAATTTCATTTTTTATCGCGTGATAAAATAATCCCCCAAACAAAGGAATTGTACAATACAGTACGAAATAACGTAAAAATGGACTTAATTAATCAAATAATTTTATCCTACGGCAGGCCTCGAAGTAAGTTTTTTTTGTTCGTTTCAATTGATTATGTGCGCCTACGCAAATGGAATATGTATGCCTCACTATTCACTCGAGGGGCATAATCATTATGTAGGAGAGATGGCCGAGTGGTTCAAGGCGTAGCACTGGAACTGCTATGTAGGCTTTTTGTTTACCGAGGGTTCGAATCCCTCTCTTTCCGCACCCTTATCAAGTTCATCAATGTTACTGGTTTGCAAATAGATATCATTATTCCAACTTTGATGTGGATTCTCTATTCCTAATTTCTTTCTGTAATAAACAAAATAGTGGAATAAAGTGGGCAAGGAATAACAATTTTCCTATACCCACCCACGTCTATACATGAATG